GCTAACGTAGCTTAATTAAAGCATAACACTGAAGATGTTAAGATGGGCCCTAGAAAGCCCCGGGGGCACAAAGGCTTGGTCCTGACTTTACTGTCGACTTTAACTAAACTTACACATGCAAGTATCCGCCCCCCTGTGAGAATGCCCACAACTCCCTGCTTGGGAACTAGGAGCCGGTATCAGGCACAAGCCCAGCTAGCCCACGACGCCTTGCTTAGCCACACCCTCAAGGGACCTCAGCAGTGATAAATATTAAGCCATAAGTGAAAACTTGACTTAGTTAAGGTTAAGAGGGCCGGTAAAACTCGTGCCAGCCACCGCGGTTATACGAGAGGCCCAAGTTGACAAACAACGGCGTAAAGAGTGGTTAGGGGATTTACTAAACTAGAGCCGAACGCTTTCAAAGCTGTTATACGCACCCGAAAGTATGAAACCCAACTACGAAAGTAGCTCTACCTATCCTGAACCCACGAAAGCTAAGGAACAAACTGGGATTAGATACCCCACTATGCTTAGCCCTAAACATCGATTGCATCATACACTCCATATCCGCCCGGGAATTATGAACGTCAGTTTAAAACCCAAAGGACTTGGCGGTGCTTAACATCCACCTAGAGGAGCCTGTTCTAGAACCGATAACCCCCGTTAAACCTCACCCTCTCTTGTTTTATCCGCCTATATACCACCGTCGTCAGCTTACCCTGTGAAGGATTTACAGTAAGCAAAATTGGCACAGCCCAAAACGTCAGGTCGAGGTGTAGTGAATGAGGGGGGAAGAAATGGGCTACATTTGCTAAATATAGCAAACACGAATGTTGCATTGAAACATGCAACTGAAGGAGGATTTAGCAGTAAGCAGGAAGTAGAGCGTCCCGCTGAAACTGGCCCTAAAGCGCGCACACACCGCCCGTCACCCTCCCCGAGCCCCCTGAACTAATCTAATTAAAAACCAACAACCCGCGAAGGGGAGGAAAGTCGTAACATGGTAAGTGTACCGGAAGGTGTACTTGGAAAAATCAGAGCGTAGCTAAGATAGATACAGCATCTCACTTACACCGAGAAGACGTCCGTGCAAGTCGGATCGCCCTGACGCCTATTAGCTAGCCCCACCCCTTAATACAACAAACCCCCATTCATAACCCCTAAAGCACGAAACACCCACGTAGCTAAACCATTCTCCCCCCTAAGTCCAGGCGATAAAAAAGGAAATTTGGAGCAATAGAAAAAGTACCGCAAGGGAAAGCTGAAAGAGAGATGAAAAAGCCCAGTAAAGCTTAAAGAAGCAGAGCTTAAAGCTCGTACCTTTTGCATCATGATTTAGCTAGCACTTTCAAGCAAAGAGAACCTAAAGTTTGTAACCCCGAAACTGAGTGAGCTACTCCAAGACAGCCTATTTATAGGGCGAACCCGTCTCTGTGGCAAAAGAGTGGGAAGAGCTTTGAGTAGAGGTGACAAACCTACCGAACTTAGTTATAGCTGGTTGCCTGTGAATTGAATAGAAGTTCAGCCCCCTGGGTTCTCCACTCATGCACTTTGTTTAACCCTTCAGACGCAGCGAGAAACCAGGGGTGTTAGTCAAAGGGGGTACAGCCCCTTTGAAACAAGACACAACTTTTCCAGCAGGATAAAGATCATATTCAAATAAGGACAGATGTTTTAGTGGGCCTAAAAGCAGCCACCTTAACAGAAAGCGTTAAAGCTCAGACATGAAGCCCTCCCGTTATACCGATAACCTTATCTTAATCCCCCACATTTAACAGGCCCTCCTATGCATCACATAGGAACGACTATGCTAATATGAGTAATAAGAAAGTATAACCACTTTCTCCTTGCACATGTGTAAATCGGAACGGACCCCCCACCGAATCTTAACGGCCCCAATCAAAGAGGGTATTGGAAATCACCACAAATTTAGGCCAGAAAAACATCCAATGTAAACCCGTTAACCCCACACTGGTGTGCCCAAAAGGAAAGACCAAAGGGGGGAGAAGGAACTCGGCAAACATACCCCAAGCCTCGCCTGTTTACCAAAAACATCGCCTCTTGCATAACCACAGTATAAGAGGTCCCGCCTGCCCAGTGACAACTTAGTTCAACGGCCGCGGTATTTTGACCGTGCAAAGGTAGCGTAATCACTTGTCTTTTAAATGAAGACCTGTATGAATGGCATAACGAGGGCTTAACTGTCTCCTTCCCCCAGTCAATGAAATTGATCTCCCCGTGCAGAAGCGGGGATAAAATCATAAGACGAGAAGACCCTATGGAGCTTTAGACACACAGGTGGACCATGTCAAGTACCCCCAGCTAAGGGTCCGAACTAAATGGAGCCTGCCTTGATGTCTTCGGTTGGGGCGACCATGGGGAATACAAAACCCCCACGTGGAAAGGGAGCACACCCCTAAGTTACTTCTTCTCCCGCAAGCCAGAGCAACAGCTCTAACAAGCAGAAATTCTGACCAAACTGATCCGGTAAAACCGATCAACGAACCAAGTTACCCTAGGGATAACAGCGCAATCCCCTTTTAGAGCCCATATCGACAAGGGGGTTTACGACCTCGATGTTGGATCAGGACATCCTAATGGTGCAGCCGCTATTAAGGGTTCGTTTGTTCAACGATTAAAGTCCTACGTGATCTGAGTTCAGACCGGAGTAATCCAGGTCAGTTTCTATCTATGACATGATCTTTTCTAGTACGAAAGGACCGAAAAGAAGGGGCCCATGCTAAAAGTACGCCTCACCCCCACCTAATGAAAAAATCTAAACTAGGCAAAAGGGCATAACCATTTTGCTGGAGATAACAGCAAGTTGGGGTGGCAGAGCCCGGCTAATGCAAAAGACCTAAGCCCTTTCCACAGAGGTTCAAGTCCTCTCCTTAACTATGATTTCAGCCCTCATTACCCATATTATTAATCCACTAGCCTTTATCGTCCCGGTTTTACTAGCCGTAGCATTCCTAACCCTCCTTGAACGAAAAGTGCTAGGCTACATACAGCTCCGAAAGGGGCCTAACATCGTTGGGCCTTACGGCCTCCTTCAACCTATCGCTGACGGCCTAAAACTATTTATTAAAGAGCCCGTTCGCCCCTCCACTGCCTCGCCTGTCCTGTTCCTCGTAGCCCCCATGCTCGCACTCACATTAGCACTTACACTCTGAGCCCCCATACCTTTCCCGTACCCTGTTATTGACCTTAACCTGGGCATTTTATTTATTCTAGCATTATCCAGCCTTGCAGTTTATTCCATCCTTGGGTCAGGGTGAGCATCTAATTCAAAATATGCTCTAGTTGGGGCACTACGAGCTGTTGCCCAAACGATTTCTTACGAAGTAAGCCTCGGGCTCATCTTACTTAACATCATTATCTTCACGGGAGGCTTCACACTTCAAACCTTCAATACAGCCCAAGAGGCTATCTGACTAGTGGTGCCCGCTTGACCACTAGCTGCTATGTGGTACATCTCTACCCTTGCCGAAACAAACCGCGCACCTTTCGATCTAACAGAAGGGGAGTCAGAACTTGTTTCAGGCTTCAACGTAGAATACGCCGGAGGACCCTTCGCCCTGTTCTTCTTAGCTGAATACTCAAACATCCTCCTAATAAATGCTCTGTCCGCAACACTTTTCCTAGGCGCTTCCCACATTCCGTCCATCCCTGAACTAACAAGCATCAACATTATAACCAAAGCAGCTCTTCTCTCAGTCGTCTTCCTCTGAGTCCGAGCCTCCTACCCACGGTTCCGTTATGACCAGCTTATGCACCTCATTTGAAAAAACTTCCTTCCGCTAACACTGGCCCTAGTTATTTGACACTTAGCGCTCCCTATTGCATTTGCTGGCCTCCCACCACAGCTGTAAGCACAGGAGCTGTGCCTGAATTTAAAGGGCCACTTTGATAGAGTGAATCATGGGGGTTAAAGTCCCCCCAACTCCTTAGAAAGAAGGGGATCGAACCCAACCTGAAGAGATCAAAACTCTTCGTGCTTCCTCTACACCACTTCCTAGTAAAGTCAGCTAAACAAGCTCTTGGGCCCATACCCCAACCATGTAGGTTAAAATCCTGCCTTTGCTAATGAACCCCTACATCTTAACCACCCTTCTATTTGGTTTGGGCCTAGGTACAACACTTACATTTGCAAGCTCACACTGACTTCTAGCTTGAATAGGCCTCGAAATTAATACACTGGCCATTATTCCACTAATAGCCCAACATCATCACCCACGGGCGGTAGAAGCCACTACTAAATACTTTCTAGCACAAGCCACAGCAGCCGCCACCCTCCTGTTTGCCAGCACCACCAACGCCTGACTTACTGGACAGTGAGATATTCAACAAATAACCCACCCACTTCCCACTACAATGGTCGTAATTGCCCTTGCACTAAAAATTGGGCTAGCACCCATACACTCTTGACTCCCCGAGGTTCTTCAAGGCCTGGACCTTACCACCGGTCTTATCCTATCGACCTGGCAGAAACTTGCACCCTTTGCTCTCTTACTCCAAATTCAAACAACCAACCCCACACCCCTCATCATTATTGGCTTACTTTCCGCCCTTGTAGGCGGGTGAGGGGGCCTTAACCAGACGCAGCTGCGTAAGGTCCTTGCCTACTCATCGATTGCACACCTTGGCTGAATAATACTTATCCTTCAATTTTCGCCACTCCTTAGTCTCCTTGCCCTTCTCACCTATTTTACCATGACCTTTTCAGCATTTCTTATCTTCAAAGTAAATAAAGCTACTACTGTTAACGCACTCGCGATCTCCTGAGCAAAGACTCCCGCCCTTACAGCCCTAGCACCTCTTGTTTTACTCTCTCTCGGCGGCCTCCCACCACTCACTGGATTTATACCAAAATGGTTTATCCTTCAAGAACTAACTAAACAAGACCTCCCAGCACTTGCTACCATCGCCGCATTGACTGCCCTCTTAAGCCTCTACTTCTATCTGCGTCTCTCGTATGCAATGACCCTAACCATGTTTCCCAACAACCTCGTTGGTGTAACCCCCTGACGGTTTTACTCCCCCCAATTTACCCTTCCCCTAGCCATCTCAACTGCGGCAACTACTCTTCTTCTGCCATTAGCCCCTGCTGCCGTGGCACTCCTCATCACTTAGGGACTTAGGCTAGCAATTAGACCAACGGCCTTCAAAGCCGTCAGCGTGAGTGAAAATCTCTCAGTCCCTGTTAAGACTTGCGGGACACTATCCCACATCTTCTACGTGCAAAGCAGACACTTTAATTAAGCTAAAACCTTTCTAGATAGGAAGGCCTTGATCCTACAAAATCTTAGTTAACAGCTAAGCGCCCAATCCAGCGAGCATCTATCTACTTTTCCCGCCTTGTTTAGTAACTAAAAGGCGGGAAAAGCCCCGGCAGACGATCAGTCTGCTTCTTTAGATTTGCAATCTAACATGTAACACCCCAGGGCTTGATAAGAAGAGGGCTTGCACCTCTGTCTATGGGTCTACAATCCACCGCTTAACTCAGCCATCCTACCTGTGGCAATCACACGTTGATTTTTCTCGACCAATCACAAAGACATCGGCACCCTCTATCTCGTATTTGGTGCCTGAGCCGGAATAGTGGGGACAGGCCTAAGTCTACTCATTCGAGCAGAGCTAAGCCAACCTGGGGCTCTCCTGGGTGACGACCAAATTTATAACGTAATCGTCACCGCACACGCCTTTGTAATAATTTTCTTTATAGTAATACCAATTATGATTGGAGGGTTCGGAAACTGGCTTATCCCATTGATAATTGGGGCCCCCGATATGGCCTTCCCTCGAATAAATAACATGAGCTTCTGGCTTCTACCCCCATCCTTTCTGCTTCTCCTAGCCTCTTCAGGTGTTGAAGCCGGGGCGGGAACAGGGTGAACGGTGTATCCCCCACTAGCTGGAAACCTAGCACACGCCGGGGCATCCGTAGACCTCACAATCTTTTCTCTTCACCTTGCTGGGATTTCATCAATTCTAGGAGCAATCAACTTTATTACTACCATCATCAACATGAAACCAACGGCAGTCACTATGTACCAAATCCCGCTATTTGTTTGGGCCGTACTAATTACCGCCGTCCTTCTTCTCCTCTCCCTTCCGGTCCTAGCCGCTGGCATTACAATGCTACTAACAGACCGCAACTTAAACACAACCTTCTTTGACCCTGCTGGAGGGGGTGACCCCATCCTCTACCAACACCTATTCTGATTCTTTGGTCACCCAGAGGTATACATTTTAATTCTCCCAGGCTTCGGAATAATTTCTCACATTGTTGCATACTATGCAGGTAAGAAAGAACCCTTTGGTTATATGGGTATGGTCTGAGCTATAATGGCTATTGGACTTCTGGGCTTCATCGTATGGGCCCATCACATGTTCACAGTTGGAATAGACGTAGACACACGAGCTTACTTTACCTCAGCCACAATAATCATTGCCATCCCAACCGGCGTGAAAGTCTTTAGCTGACTCGCAACCCTCCACGGGGGAAGCATTAAATGAGAAACCCCACTTCTATGAGCTCTAGGCTTTATTTTTCTATTTACAGTCGGAGGTCTTACTGGTATTGTACTGGCTAATTCGTCCCTCGACATTGTACTTCATGACACATACTACGTAGTAGCCCACTTCCACTATGTCTTATCGATAGGAGCTGTATTTGCAATCGTTGCCGCCTTTGTACACTGATTTCCACTATTTACAGGCTATACCCTCCACTCCACATGAACAAAAGTCCACTTTGGCCTAATGTTTGTGGGAGTCAATTTAACATTCTTCCCCCAACACTTCCTGGGCCTAGCAGGAATACCTCGGCGGTACTCAGACTACCCCGATGCATACACCCTTTGAAACACTATCTCGTCAATCGGATCACTAATGTCTCTCGTTGCTGTGATCTTATTTTTATTTATTATTTGAGAAGCATTTACTGCCAAACGAGAAGTCGGCGCAGTAGAACTAACTTCAACTAACATTGAATGACTTTACGGCTGCCCTCCTCCCTACCACACATTTGAAGAGCCCGCATTCGTTCAAGTTCGTATAAATTCGAATGGCTAACGAGAAAGGGAGGAGTTGAACCCCCATCAATTGGTTTCAAGCCAACCACATAACCGCTCTGTCACTTTCTTCACAACACACCAATAAGATACTAGTAAAACGTTATAACACTGCCTTGTCAAGGCAGAATTGTGGGTTCAACCCCCGCGTATCTTAAACGTAATGGCACATCCATCACAACTGGGATTTCAGGACGCAGCTTCCCCCCTAATAGAAGAACTACTTCACTTCCATGATCACGCCTTAATAATCGTCATCCTCATCAGCACAATAGTACTATATATTATTGTTGCAATGGTCACGGCCCAACTAACCGACAAGCTTGTGTTAGACTCTCAAGAAATTGAGGTTATCTGAACAGTTCTCCCAGCTATTATCCTTATCCTCATTGCCCTCCCATCACTCCGAATTTTATATTTAATGGATGAGATTAACGACCCCCACCTAACAATTAAAGCCTTAGGCCACCAATGGTACTGAAGCTACGAATACACAGACTACCAAGACCTCGGCTTTGACTCCTATATAGTTCCGACTCAAGACCTAACCCCCGGGCAATTCCGACTATTGGAGGCAGACCATCGAATGGTAATTCCTGTAGAATCTCCGATTCGAGTTCTTATCTCAGCTGAAGACGTCTTGCACTCCTGAGCAGTCCCCTCCCTGGGCGTAAAAGTAGACGCCGTACCTGGACGATTAAATCAAGCAACCTTTATTGTTAGCCGACCCGGCGTATTCTATGGCCAATGCTCTGAAATTTGCGGGGCAAACCATAGCTTTATACCCGTCGTTGTAGAGGCAGTCCCACTTGACCACTTTGAGAACTGGTCTTCGCTAATAATTGAAGACGCCTCGCTAAGAAGCTAATAAGTACAAGCGTTAGCCTTTTAAGCTAAAGACTGGTGCCTAACAACCACCCTTAGCGACATGCCTCAACTAGACCCTGCACCCTGATTTGCAATTTTAGTTTTCTCTTGAATAATCCTTTTAACTATTATTCCCCCCAAAGTCTTAGCTCACATTTTCCCCAACGAACCAACCTCCCAAAGCACACAAAAATCCAAAACAGAAACCTGAAACTGACCATGATACTAAGCCTCTTTGATCAATTTTTGTCCCCCGCACTCCTGGGTATCCCACTAATTGCACTCGCAATTACCCTCCCCTGAACGCTGTTCCCGGCCCCTGTGTCCCGCTGACTAAACAACCGCCTAATCTCACTTCAAGGATGATTTATTAACGGCTTTACCTCACAACTTCTCCTTCCCCTAGGCCCCCGAGGGCACAAATGAGCACTTTTATTTGTCTCACTAGTCCTTTATCTCATTTCTATTAATATGCTTGGACTCCTCCCGTATACCTACACACCCACAACTCAACTCTCACTTAACCTCGGCCTCGCAGTCCCACTCTGATTAGCAACCGTCATTATTGGTATGTGAAACCAACCAACAATTGCTTTAGGCCACCTCCTCCCCGAAGGAACTCCTACCCCCCTGATCCCGGTACTAATTATCATCGAAACAATTAGCCTATTTATTCGACCCCTCGCTCTTGGTGTTCGACTTACAGCGAACCTTACAGCAGGCCACCTGCTCATTCAACTCATTGCAATGGGTGCTTTTGCTCTTCTTCCCCTTATACCTCTTATTGGTCTGACAACAATGACAGTTCTTTACCTCCTTACCCTACTAGAAGTAGCCGTTGCTGTAATTCAAGCCTACGTCTTTGTACTTCTCCTAAGCCTCTACCTACAAGAAAACGTTTAATGGCCCATCAAGCACACCCATACCACATAGTCGACCCTAGCCCATGACCCCTCACGGGGGCTATCGCTGCCCTATTGATAACATCTGGCCTTGCTATCTGATTCCACTTTCACTCCACAACCCTAATAACTATCGGAACAGTTCTTCTTATTTTAACAGTCTTCCAATGATGACGTGATGTTGTTCGAGAAGGCACATTTCAGGGGCACCACACCCCTCCCGTCCAAAAAGGCCTTCGATACGGTATAATCCTATTCATCACCTCAGAAGTTCTATTCTTCCTAGGCTTCTTCTGGGCCTTTTATCACTCAAGCCTCGCACCTACTCCCGATCTAGGTGGCTTCTGACCACCAGCAGGGATCACTCCCTTAGACCCATTTGAAGTCCCGCTTCTAAACACAGCAGTCCTACTTGCCTCTGGCGTAACTGTCACATGAGCACATCACAGCATCATAGAGGGAAAACGAAAACAAGCAATTCAATCTCTTGCCCTAACAATCTTACTCGGGGGGTACTTCACCTTCCTCCAGGGCCTTGAATATCACGAAGCCCCCTTCACTATTGCAGACGGAGTTTATGGTGCTACATTCTTTGTTGCCACCGGCTTCCATGGGCTTCACGTCCTAGTCGGCTCCTCTTTCTTAGCCGTCTGTCTCCTACGCCAAATTCTTCACCATTTTACATCAGACCACCACTTTGGGTTTGAAGCAGCCGCATGATACTGACACTTTGTAGACGTCGTCTGACTCTTCCTCTATATCTCTATTTACTGATGAGGATCTTAATCTTCCTAGTATCAAATCTAGTATAAGTGACTTCCAATCACCTGGTCTTGGTTAAAATCCAAGGGAAGATAATGAGCCTTCTTCTAACCATCATTACAATTACCGCCCTCCTCTCAACGGTACTTGCCATTGTGTCCTTCTGACTCCCCCAAATTACACCGGACCATGAAAAACTTTCACCCTACGAATGTGGTTTTGATCCCATGGGTTCCGCCCGACTACCCTTCTCCCTACGATTTTTTCTCATCGCAATCCTCTTCCTTCTCTTCGACTTAGAAATTGCTCTTCTCCTTCCCCTCCCCTGGGGGGACCAACTGGCGTCCCCTCTGCTTACCTTCACCTGAGCTACAGCCGTCCTATCGTTACTAACCCTTGGCCTCATCTACGAATGAATGCAGGGGGGCCTGGAATGAGCTGAATAGGTGGTTAGTCTAAGAAAAACATTTGATTTCGGCTCAAAAACTTGTGGTTTAAATCCGCAACCGCTTAATGACCCCCACACACTTTGCCTTCTCCTCAGCCTTTTTTCTAGGTTTAACAGGCCTGGCATTCCACCGGTTCCACCTCCTCTCCGCCCTACTATGCCTTGAGGGAATAATGCTATCCCTATTCGTTGCCCTCTCTCTGTGAACACTTCAACTAGATTCAACTAACTTTTCAGCTTCTCCTATACTCCTCCTTGCATTTTCGGCCTGTGAAGCAAGCGCCGGACTAGCCCTTCTAGTTGCCACTGCCCGAACCCACGGAACCGACCGACTACAAAGCCTAAACCTCCTCCAATGCTAAAAATCCTCATCCCAACATTTATGCTAATTCCAACAGCCTGGCTGCTTAAACCAAACTGGCTCTGACCCGTAACTCTATTGTATAGCTTCTGCATCTCCCTTATTAGCCTCTCATGACTAAAAAACCTCTCAGAGACCGGCTGATCCTCACTCAACCTGTTCATAGCCACTGACGCCCTATCAACCCCACTTCTTGTTCTCACATGCTGGCTTCTTCCGTTAATAATCTTGGCGAGCCAAAAACACACAGCTTCTGAACCCCTCGGCCGACAGCGCATGTATATTACACTTCTCGCCTCACTTCAATTTTTTCTAATCTTAGCATTTAGCGCTACCGAACTAATCATGTTCTACGTAATATTTGAGGCAACTCTCATCCCTACCCTTATTATTATCACCCGCTGGGGTAACCAAACCGAACGCCTAAATGCGGGAACCTACTTCCTCTTCTATACATTAGCGGGTTCCCTTCCTCTTCTTGTCGCTTTACTTTTGCTCCAAAACACATCCGGGACTCTCTCATTACTAACACTACACTACGGAGACCCGCTAACCCTCTCATCTTATGCAGACAAAATATGGTGAGCAGGCTGTCTCTTGGCCTTCCTAGTTAAGATACCACTTTATGGGGTTCACCTATGACTCCCCAAAGCACACGTTGAGGCCCCAATTGCAGGCTCAATAATTCTTGCAGCTGTCCTACTTAAGCTAGGGGGCTACGGCATAATTCGCATAATGACAATGCTAGAACCTCTGACTAAGGAATTAAGCTACCCATTTATTATCTTTGCACTCTGAGGTGTAATCATAACCGGCTCAATTTGTCTACGTCAAACAGACCTTAAGTCCCTAATTGCCTACTCATCCGTCAGCCACATGGGCCTAGTGGCAGGGGGGATTCTCATTCAGTCACCCTGAGGTCTCACAGGGGCACTTACACTTATGATTGCACATGGTCTTACCTCCTCAGCCCTCTTCTGCCTCGCAAACACAAACTATGAACGAACTCATAGCCGCACAATGGTTCTGGCACGGGGACTTCAAGTAGCTCTACCTCTAATGGCCACTTGATGATTTATTTCTAGTCTAGCTAACCTCGCCTTACCACCATTACCCAACCTCATGGGGGAGCTCATAATTATTACTTCTCTCTTTAACTGGTCCTGATGAACACTAGCATTAACCGGCTCCGGCACTCTTATCACAGCCGGCTACAGCCTTTACATATTCTTGATAACCCAACGAGGCCCTCTCCCAACACATGTAATTGCACTTGAACCATCACACACCCGAGAACATCTCCTCATTGCACTTCACCTTATCCCTCTTATCCTCCTTGTACTTAAGCCCGAACTGATCTGAGGTTGAACTGCCTGTAGGTGTAGTTTTAACAAAAACACTAGATTGTGATTCTAGAAATAAGGGTTAAAATCCCTTTTCCCACCGAGAGAGGCTCGCAGCAATGGGAACTGCTAATTCCCACGACCTTGGTTGGACCCCCAGGCTCACTCGAAAGGCTCCTAAAGGATAACAGCTCATCCGTTGGTCTTAGGAACCAAAAACTCTTGGTGCAAATCCAAGTAGCAGCTATGCACCCCACTTCCCTAATGATCTCATCAAGCTTGGTTACAATCTTCGCATTATTAGCCTACCCCCTGGTCACCACAATTCGTCCAACACCCCGGGGCCCCCAATGGGCAACATCCTATGTCAAAACAGCTGTGAAGATAGCTTTCTTTGTTAGCCTCTTACCCCTCGCCCTATTTCTTAACGAGGGTGCCGAGACAATTGTCACCAATTGAACCTGAATAAACACAAACACCTTCGACGTTAACATTAGCCTAAAATTTGACTTTTATTCGATTATTTTTACACCAATCGCCCTTTACGTCACTTGGTCTATTCTAGAGTTTGCATCATGATACATGCACGCCGACCCCCACATGAACCGATTTTTTAAGTACCTTTTAACGTTTTTGATTGCCATGATTATTCTAGTAACCGCGAACAACATATTTCAACTTTTTATCGGCTGAGAAGGCGTGGGGATCATGTCATTCCTCCTCATCGGGTGGTGGTATGGGCGGGCAGACGCTAACACTGCAGCACTTCAAGCGGTCCTGTACAACCGGGTCGGGGACATCGGGCTTATCTTCGCCATGGCTTGAATAGCAACAAACCTGAACTCCTGAGAAATACAACAAATCTTTGCAACCTCCAAAGACATGGACTTAACTTACCCCCTCCTCGGACTAATCGTTGCAGCAACTGGAAAGTCAGCTCAATTTGGACTCCACCCTTGGCTACCTTCAGCCATGGAAGGTCCTACACCGGTATCTGCCCTACTCCACTCTAGCACAATAGTTGTTGCCGGCATTTTTCTACTAGTACGAATGAGCCCCCTTCTGGAGAATAACCCAACTGCCCTCACAACCTGTCTTTGCCTTGGTGCCCTTACAACCCTATTCACTGCAACTTGTGCCCTCACCCAAAATGATATTAAAAAGATCGTCGCATTCTCCACATCCAGCCAGCTAGGACTTATAATGGTAACTATCGGACTAAACCAACCCCAACTAGCATTTCTTCATATCTGCACACACGCTTTCTTTAAGGCCATACTATTTCTTTGTTCGGGGTCTATCATCCACAGCCTGAACGACGAGCAAGACATCCGCAAAATAGGCGGCATGCACCGCCTCGCACCTTTTACATCATCCTGCCTAACAATTGGCAGCCTTGCACTCACGGGTACCCCCTTCTTGGCGGGTTTCTTCTCTAAAGATGCCATCATCGAAGCACTAAACACATCCCACCTAAACGCCTGAGCCCTAACCCTTACTCTCCTAGCCACATCCTTCACTGCAATCTACAGCTTCCGAGTAATCTTCTTTGTGCCCATGGGCTACCCCCGGTTTAGCCCACTCTCCCCAATTAATGAAAACAACCCAGCAGTAATTAACCCACTTAAGCGACTAGCATGAGGCAGCATCATTGCAGGACTACTGATCACCTCAAACATTACACCCCTAAAAACACCTGTAATATCCATGCCTCCCCTTCTTAAACTAGCCGCCCTTGCAGTTACAATCCTGGGTTTGCTCATTGCTATAGAACTCGCCATATTAACCAACAAGCAATTTAAACCAACCCCAATCTTAAACGTACACAATTTCTCCAACATGCTAGGCTTCTTCCCTGCTATTGTACACCGCCTGACCCCCAAATTAGGCCTAGTCCTCGGCCAAGACATCGCCAACCAAATAGTAGATCAAACCTGGCTAGAGAAAACGGGCCCAAAAGCCATTGCATCCTCTAACCTACCCTTGGTCTCTTCTACAAGTAATATCCAACGGGGAATAATTAAAACGTATTTAACTCTTTTCCTTTTAACACTGGCCCTTATAATCCCAACACTCATCCCCTAAACTGCTCGCAACGCCCCCCGGCTTAAACCACGAGTTAATTCAAGGACTACAAACAGAGTAAGAAGCAGCACCCACGCACTAATAATCAACAACCACCCCCCAGAAGAGTATATTAAAGCCACCCCTCCAATATCACCCCGAAATACGGAGAACTCCGCCAGCTCATCTACTAGAACCCATGATGACTCATACCACCCGCCTCAAAACAACCCGGAAACTATCGCTACCCCCGCCACATAAACAACTCCATACACCATTACCGACCAACTACCCCAGCTCTCCGGGTATGGCTCAGCAGCTAACGCTGCTGAGTATGCAAACACAACTAGCATCCCACCCAAATAAATTAGAAAAAGAACTAAAGACAAAAAGGGGCCCCCGTGCCCCACTAGTACACCACACCCTATGCCAGCTACCACAACTAATCCTAAAGCAGCAAAGTAAGGGGACGGATTAGAAGCAACTGCAACTAACCCTAACACAAGAGAAAATAAAACTAAATATATAACAAAAGTCATAATTCCTGCCAGGACTTTAACCAGGACTAATGGCTTGAAAAACCACCGTTGTTATTCAACTACAAGAACCCTAATGGCCAACCTCCGTAAATCCCACCCCCTTCTTAAAATCGCAAACGATGCTTTAGTTGATCTCCCGGCCCCCTCAAACATTTCTGTCTGATGAAACTTTGGGTCCCTCTTAGGGCTCTGTTTAGTCACCCAAATTGCTACGGGCTTATTCTTAGCCATACACTACACATCTGATATTGCTACTGCCTTCACCTCCGTCGCACACATCTGTCGGGACGTCAACTATGGCTGACTCATCCGAAGCATTCATGCCAACGGCGCATCGTTCTTTTTCATTTGCATTTACCTTCACATTGGCCGAGGTCTATACTACGGCTCTTACCTTTATAAAGAAACATGAACTATCGGGGTTGTACTTCTGCTTCTCGTTATGATAACAGCCTTCGTTGGGTACGTTCTCCCTTGAGGGCAGATGTCGTTCTGAGGTGCAACCGTCATTACCAACCTCTTATCTGCCGTCCCTTATGTTGGGGGCACCCTTGTCCAATGAATCTGAGGTGGCTTCTCTGTAGATAATGCCACCCTCACCCGGTTCTTTGCGTTCCACTTCCTTTTCCCATTCATCATTGCGGCCGCAACAGTAATTCACCTTCTCTTCCTCCACGAAACAGGCTCAAACAACCCGACCGGCCTAAACTCAGACTCCGACAAAGTCCCCTTCCACCCCTATTTTACATACAAAGACCTCTTAGGCTTTGCAGTTCTCCTCACTGCACTGGCTTCACTCGCCCTATTCTCCCCAAATCTTTTAGGTGACCCAGACAACTTCACACCTGCAAACCCACTGGTCACACCACCACATATCAAGCCAGAATGATATTTCCTCTTTGCCTACGCTATCCTACGCTCCATTCCAAACAAACTTGGTGGCGTACTTGCTCTTTTGTTCTCCATTCTCGTTCTTATGCTAGTCCCCTTTCTCCACACCTCGAAACAACGAAGCCTCATATTTCGCCCTGTGACACAATTCTTATTCTGGTCTTTAGTAGCGGACGTGATAATTCTGACCTGAATTGGGGGAATACCAGTAGAACACCCCTTCGTCATCATCGGACAAGTAGCATCTCTCATCTACTTTTCCCTCTTCCTAGTCCTAATCCCAACAGCAGGTCTAATGGAAAATAAAATCCTTGGATGAAAATGCACTAGTAGCTCAGCGTCCAGAGCCCCAGTCTTGTAAACTGACCGCCGGAGGTTAAAATCCCCCCTACTGCTTCAAAGAAAGGAGATTTCAACTCCTACCCCTAACTCCCAAAGCTAGGATTCTAGCATTAAACTATTCTTTGCACACCAAAGATTTTTTATGTACATGTATGTAATAACACCATAGATTTATAACAACCACTTCATGTAATGAACTAGGACATCTATGTATAATAACCCAATCTAGTAATATAACACTCATTCATCACCATTTTCAACTAAGGTAAACTAAAACCTAAAATATCATTGACCGTACATGAATAGAACTCAAGGACCAACCCACATTTAAGACCGAACACAACGCTCATCAGTCGAGTTATACCAAGACTCAAAATCTCTTCAAGCCAAATTCCT